ACAAAAAGGGAAGTGACTTGGACAAAAAGAGAAGTGACTTGGACAAAAAGAAACGAAGTGTCTTAGACAAATCTTCTTTGTCGATAGCCTCGGACCAATCAATCGAATATTGATTAATACGTAATCGATCGAACACTACTTGCACTACTTGAAAAGGATTCTTCTGTTCAGAAACGAAATGTTCCAAATGTTCCTGGAAATTCTTGCTCCCATTGGACCATTTGTATCTATATGCATCAGTATCCCGATTCATGGATCTCTCAGTTCGAGAAATAAGAGGATCAAACCATTTCTTCTGACTCTTTTTCAAATTTGATAAATGTTGGTTGATCGTATATTTCATTATAGTTATATGATTCAGAGTATCATTTCCTATTTGATCCCTTTGAATTCCATATTCGAAGTTACGATCGGATCTATTCATTAAAAAGAATCGATTCGATACATTTCTTATGTACCCATAGGTGCTATATTGGATTTGAATCAGATTTCGGATCAATCTATATTGATTGACTGCCTCCATTATGTTGTTGCTAGCAAATACCGCTGTTTTTAGTTTGGGATCTTCCAAATCATTCCCGCAGTAGATCCGGACCGATTTTTTTATGATCCTTCGAGAAAAAGATTCATTCTCCTCATAAAAAAGAGGAGGTAGAACCAATAAGGATTTCTTTTTCGATTCATCTCTGGAGTTGAATACCTCATTCAATAATTTTTTTTGATCCAACCCGTAGGAATCAATAGAAAAGGCAAATACCCTATGATACACCAGATCCGGCTCGGTTATTGATAGAGTGAATAGATCCGCCATTTCTGGGAATCTCTCTTCTGATTCAAAAAAATCGTGGCGTAACGTGTATCCCCCTTTGTTCCGGTCATGGAATAGATGAAAGAAATAAAAAAATGGATTTTTGTTCAAGAATGAAATCTTATTGGAACTGTCCATATCCGGTTCATCCTTTGGAACCAGATCCGGGATGTGATATGGTTCCGAAGGATGAATTGAGACGGTATTTTGTAAATACGTAATTATCTTGAATATATCAACCATTTCTTTATTTTCCGCTCGCCTGGAAGGGACAAAAGAAACATCTTGTTTTTTCTTCAACAATTTCTGATCTCTAGTGGACCTCTCAGTAGGATTCGAACCCAGATGAAGTTCTGACCATCTGTCAGAGAAAAAAGAACGAATTGATCTTGTAGGATTCCCAAGAAATTCTTCGATTTCTTCCGGAAGCAGATGATTATTCATCCGCTTCTCAGGTTCCGTGAATAGCCAGGACATGGAGGAAGATCCAAAAAGGCATTTCGGGAATCGATCTGATTCTATCTCTGTTCGTTCCATTTGAAGAAAGGAAGGATCCCAAAGAATCGATCTCTCTTTTAGTTGCTGAATCTCTGTTTGATCGATCAATGTGTGATATTCTGAATCCTCATTTCTAACGGAATCGAAATGATCTCTGGATTGATCAGAAGAAGATCCTTTCCATTGGCTAGAATCCGTTACTTGAACGAAAATAGATCTTGTGGAATCATATTGAATATTTGACAATACATTCCGTACCTTGCTAAAAAACCGATCCTTGTTTACCAACCACACATTGTCTAACCAAATCCAATTCTCTCTCGAGACGTTCCTCAAAAAATCCGATTCGTGCTGATTCTTCCCCCAACTAACGAAGAGATCTTGGCGGAATTGCCACATATGAAATTGAGCACAATTTTGCAAAGAAATACCCCACTTGTTTCTCGAGAAGAGATGGGAAACATGCTCAATATCATTGGATTGCATAGTTGCCCCAGCTCCTTGTTGTTTGAAGAAACTCTCCCCCTCAATTGGTCTTTTTTCACGAAAAGCAGACATGAGATAAGAAATCAAGTCTTTCCCTAAGATTTCGAATAGCTGTCCCGAATTCAAGTTGATTATGTTTCGTTTCTTCCTCGGAGAAAGACGATCAAACAATTCCCAATCATGGTCCTTGCGGATCGGATCATCCGTATAGGATAAAAAATGAAACTCCAGATATTTGCTATCTTTCTCTTTGAATGAGATCTCAATTCCAGCTATGGTTTCATTAGATATCTGACAACTAGAATCCCTCTTTTTTCCGATCCGGTTCCTCCACCACCGCGAACCCCGGTTAGATTCAGGCATGATACACTTTTTCTTTATTGGGAGAACCCAAGTACTCTCTTGCGGACCCATGAAACAACTCTCAGAAATCTTTTTCCCTTTTGGAAGATACAGGAGCGAAACAATCAACCTATTTCTATTGGAAGACCAAAAAGATTCTTCCAATGTCTCATTTCTGGGTCCAATGGAATTCATAGGTATAGGAAGAAGCCCCATCAAATAGAGATTTTTTCTTTCGACCATCTTTCGATTGTTAATACGAGATATAAGGACCACTACTACAAGCAGTACTACACCTTTGATCGTGAAATATCGATTGCTTGTTGCACCCTGTGAATCACGTGAAAGTAGGATACTCAAAATTCG